TTTTATTTATTTATATAAAATTTTATTACAAACGGTATATATATATATATTTATATATATATATATATATATATATATATAAAAATATTTATATATACATTTATATTTATAATTTAATAATAAACTGTAAAAAAATTAATATTAATTATATTAATATATTTTAATTTATATGAATTATAACTGCTATATTTCCAAATATGTATTCAATATGAATAGTATTTAAAGAAAAAAAAAGAGAAATTAGTAAATGTTTAATAATTTATATTAAATATTTTAATATATATATATATATATATATGTATTTAAATATGTATATATATATATATACGTACATATATATATATATATATATATTAAAATATTTATATATACATTTATATTTATAATTTAATAATAAACTGTAAAAAAATTAATATTAATTATATTAATATATTTTAATTTATATGAATTATAACTGCTATATTTCCAAATATGTATTCAATATGAATAGTATTTAAAGAAAAAAAAAGAGAAATTAGTAAATGTTTAATAATTTATATTAAATATTTTAATATATATATATATATATATATGTATTTAAATATGTATATATATATATATACGTACATATATATATATATATATATATTAAAATATTTATATATACATTTATATTTATAATTTAATAATAAACTGTAAAAAAATTAATATTAATTATATTAATATATTTTAATTTATATGAATTATAACTGCTATATTTCCAAATATGTATTCAATATGAATAGTATTTAAAGAAAAAAAAAGAGAAATTAGTAAATGTTTAATAATTTATATTAAATATTTTAATATATATATATATATATATATGTATTTAAATATGTATATATATATATATACGTACATATATATATATATATATATATTAAAATATTTATATATACATTTATATTTATAATTTAATAATAAACTGTAAAAAAATTAATATTAATTATATTAATATATTTTAATTTATATGAATTATAACTGCTATATTTCCAAATATGTATTCAATATGAATAGTATTTAAAGAAAAAAAAAGAGAAATTAGTAAATGTTTAATAATTTATATTAAATATTTTAATATATATATATATATATATATGTATTTAAATATGTATATATATATATATACGTACATATATATATATATATATATATTAAAATATTTATATATACATTTATATTTATAATTTAATAATAAACTGTAAAAAAATTAATATTAATTATATTAATATATTTTAATTTATATGAATTATAACTGCTATATTTCCAAATATGTATTCAATATGAATAGTATTTAAAGAAAAAAAAAGAGAAATTAGTAAATGTTTAATAATTTATATTAAATATTTTAATATAAAAAAAAAAAAAAAAAAATCTATACAATAAAAATTGAAATAAATAAAAAAAATTTTATGATTTAAATAATTTATTTAAAGTTTATTTTACATATAAATTTTAGTGTTAAATTGTAATTTATTTTAATAAAAATTATATTGAATATATAGTAATTAATATTAAATAATTTAAGAAATTAAGATTTAGTAATATTAAAATTAATAACAAATTTTGTGCCAGCAGTTGCGGTTAAACAAAAAATTAAATTAAATTTTATTAGTAATTAATAAGTAATAATTAAATTTAATAAAAATTTTAAATTATTAGGTGAAATTTTAATTTATAAAAATATTAAATAATATTTATGATTTAATAAATTTTAATAAAAACTAGGATTAGATACCCTATTATCAAAATTTAAATAAAAATACTAAAATAGTAAATAATTATTTATTGAAACTTAAATAAATTGGCGGTATTTTAGTTCATTTAGAGGAATCTGTTTATTAATTGATAATCCACGAATAAGTTTACTTAATTTATAATTTTGTATATCGTTGTTAAAAAAATATTTTTAAATAAAAATAATATTTTAAAATTATAAATTTAAATTAAATCAGATCAAGATGCAGATTATAATTAAGAATATAATGGATTACAATAAATTTATTTAAATGGATAATAATTTGGAAAAATTATTTTAAAGTGGATTTAAATGTAATTTTATTTAATTTAATAAAATGATTAATAATTAAAATATGTACATATTGCCCGTCGCTTTCATATAATTATAAATTGAAATAAGTCGTAACAAAGTAGAGGTACTGGAAAGTGTTTCTAGAAAGACAAATTAGAGCTTGAAAAGTTTTTCATTTACATTGAAAAGATATTATTATATAAATAATTAATTTGAGGGGAAAAATTAATTAAATATAAATAATAAAAGAAATTTTAAGTAAAATGGAATATAAATATATGATATTTTAATGGGGGTTAAAGTATTTATAAAGAAAAAATGGGCTAAATTTATAGGTTAATAGTATTGTGAAAGAATTTTGAATTAATATAATAAAAATTTAAATAAAAGTAATTTTTATTTAATGTATCTTGTGTATCAGAGTTTATTAAAAAATATTTTTAGGGAAAAAATTCTCGAATTTAAGAGAGATAATTAATTAAAAAAGTTATTGTGGCAAAAATATTTTTAATAGTTAATTTGAAATGAAATGTTAATCGTTCTTAAATATATCTAGTTTTTTTAGAAAAAAATTTAATTTAAAATTTATAATAATTAGAATTATTTATTAATTAGTTAATGAATAATATATATATATATATATATATATGTAAATTTTATAGATTAAGGGATAAGCTTTAATTTAAATAAGTATAATAAATAAATTTTATATGAAAATTATATAATTTATATTGTTAAATAATTTTAATTTTTTATAAATAATTTCATAAAAAATAAAATTTAATAAAATTTACTTTTATATAAAAAAATAATTTAAAATTAAATAAAGTTAGTTATAATGATAAAATTAGTATATAAAATAATATAAATAATATAAAATTAAAATTATGAATAAATAATTAAAAGGAATTCGGCAAAATTATATATTCATTTGTTTATCAAAAACATGTCTTTTAGAAATTAATTTAAAGTCTAATCTGCCCACTGATTTAAAAATTGAAGGGCTGCAGTATTTTGACTGTACAAAGGTAGCATAATCATTAGTCATTTAATTGATGACTTGTATGAAAGATTGGATGAAATATAGACTGTCTCTAAATTATACTATAGAATTTAATTTTTTAATTAAAAAGTTAAAATAATTTAAAAAGACGAGAAGACCCTATAGAGTTTTATAATTTTTTATATTAAAATTATTTATAAAATTATAATAAAATTTAATATGAAAAATTATTTTGTTGGGGTGATAGAAAAATATAATTAACTTTTTTTTTTTATGATAACATATATAAGTGAATAAATGATCCAATTTTATTGATTATAAGAAAAAATTACCTTAGGGATAACAGCGTAATTTTTTTTTTTAGTACAAATAAAAAAAAAAGTTTGCGACCTCGATGTTGGATTAAGATAAAATTTAAATGCAGAAGTTTAAAATTTTGATCTGTTCGATCATTAAAATCTTACATGATCTGAGTTCAAACCGGTGTAAGCCAGGTTGGTTTCTATCTTTTAAATAGAAAAATATTTTAGTACGAAAGGATTGAATATTTAAATTAAATTTAAAATAAAATTGAATTTTATTAATGATTAATGTATATATATATATATATATATACTATTTTGGCAGAGAAGTGTAATGAATTTAGAATTCATAAATATATAATTTAATTATATAGGTAGTAATTATAATAATTGATATTTATATAATTTTTATTGGTTTATTAATTTTAATTGTGGGGGTATTAATTGGGGTTGCATTTATAGTATTATTGGAGCGTAAAGTTTTAGGATATATTCAAATTCGAAAAGGACCTAATAAGTTAGGATTGATGGGGATTTTACAATCTTTTTCTGATGCTATTAAGTTATTTACTAAAGAACAAATTTATCCTAATTATTCTAATTATATTATATATTATTTTTCTCCTGTAGTGGGCTTTATTTTATCTTTAATAATTTGGTTAGTAATTCCTTATTATTTTAATTTAATTAGATTTAGTTTAGGATTTTTATTTATTTTATGTTGTATAAGATTAGGGGTTTATACAACTATAGTGGCAGGTTGATCTTCAAATTCTAATTATGCTTTATTAGGTGGTTTACGGGCTGTAGCTCAAACAATTTCTTATGAAGTTAGTTTAGCTATGATTTTAATATCAAGAATTATTATAATTATAGATTTTAATTTATTAACTTTTATATATTATCAAAATATGATTTGATTTATATTTTTAATATTTCCTTTAAGATTATGTTTAATGAGATCTATATTGGCTGAAACAAATCGAACTCCATTTGATTTTGCTGAAGGTGAAAGAGAATTGGTATCAGGGTTTAATGTAGAATATAGAAGAGGGGGATTTGCTTTAATTTTTTTATCTGAATATTCGAGAATTTTATTTATAAGAATATTATTTATTTTAGTTTATATGGGAGGGTTTTCTTTAACATTATTTTTTTATTTAAAATTAGTTTTTATTTCTTTTTTATTTATTTGAATTCGGGGAACTTTACCTCGATATCGATATGATAAATTAATATATTTAGCTTGAAAAAGATATTTACCTATTTCATTAAATTTTTTATTATTTTTTTTAGGATTAAAAATTTTTTTAATATAAATTATTGATTAATTTTAGTATAAATTAATAGAATAAAATTATTCTTTCTTAAGTTTTCAAAACAAATGCTTTAACAAGCTCATTAATTAATTAAAAATTAAATTATCTCAATATTTACTTGTAATAGGATTAATAATAAAATAAGAGAAATAAAAGATAGTTAAAAGTTGTCCAGTAATAATATAAGGATCTTCAACTGGTCGTGCTCCAATTCAAGTTAATAAAATAATTATAGATGTATAAGATCAAAATAAAATTTGATTAATAGGGTAGAATTGAATTCCTTGGATTTTTTTATTATAAGTAAAAGGTAAAATAATTAAAATTAAAATAGATATAATTAAAGCAATTACTCCTCCTAATTTATTGGGAATAGAACGTAAAATTGCATATGCAAATAAAAAATATCATTCTGGTTGAATATGAACAGGAGTTACTAATGGATTAGCTGGCACAAAATTATCTGGATCTCCTAATAAATAAGGATTAATTAAAGTTAATAATAATAGGAAAGAAATTAATATAATAGCTCCTAAAAGATCTTTAAAGGTAAAAAATGGATGAAAAGGAATTTTATCATAATTTCTATTTAATCCTAATGGATTATTTGATCCTGTTTGGTGAAGAAAAAGTAAATGAATTATAGTTATTATTAAAATAATAAAAGGAAGTAAAAAATGGAATGTGTAAAATCGAGTTAAAGTAGCATTATCAACAGCAAATCCCCCTCAAATTCAATTTACTAATATAGATCCTAAATATGGGATAGCTGATAATAAATTTGTAATTACAGTTGCCCCTCAAAAAGATATTTGTCCCCAAGGTAAAACATATCCTATAAAAGCTGTAGCCATTAATAAAAATAAAATTATTACACCAATTATTCAAGTATGTTTTAAATTAAAGGATTCATAATAAATTCCTCGTCCAATATGTAAATAAATGCAAATAAAAAAAAAAGATGCTCCATTAGCATGAATTGTTCGAATTAATCAACCATAATTTACATTTCGACAAATGTAATTTACTCTAAAAAAAGCTAATTCAATATTAGCTGTATAATATATAGTTAAAAATAATCCTGTTAAAATTTGAATAATTAAGCAAAAAGCTAATAATGATCCAAAATTTCATCAATATGAAATATTTGAAGGAGAAGGTAAATCAATTAATGATCCATTTAAAATTTTTAAAATAGGATTAGATTTTCGTAAAAGATTAAATTTATTATTTAACATTTATAAAATTATTAATTAATATCTGGCTCGAATAGGGCCATAAAAAATATTAGTAATTTTTACTACTATAATTAATGTAATAAATAGATAAATTATTAATATTATTATGATTATAAAAGTTTGATTATTATATAATTTTGTTAAGTTAATTTTATTTTCATTGTTAAAAAATAAATTTGTAAAAAATAAATTTATGTCAGAATTAAATGAAAAATTTATTCAATATAAGTTGTTATATAATAATAGTTGTAATAAAATAATAAATAATATATAAGTTAATAAAAATATCTTAGAATAAAAAGAAGGTTTAAATAATTCATTTGATGCAATTCTTGATACATAAATAAATAAAACTAGTAGTCCCCCTATAAAAGTTAAAAATAAAATATAAGAAAATCAATAAGTTTTAATTAATATGCCTGAAAATAAACAAATTAATAAAGTTTGTAATAAAATTATTAACCCTATAGATAAGGGATTAATTAAAAATATTATAAATATTGAAATAAAAATAATTAATGATGATAAAATTAATTTGGTGATATCAAAGAGTAGTTTAAATAAAATAATAATTTTGGAGATTATTGATAAAGAAGATTCTTTTTCTTTGAAGTTTTTAAAGAAAGTTCTTAATTTTGATTTACAAGACCAATGTTTTTTTTAAACTATAAAAACTAAAATGATAATTTTAATATGATTAATTTTTATTGTTATATTTTTAGTTGGTAATTTAATTTTTGTTTTAAAACATAAGCATTTATTAATTGTTTTATTAAGTTTAGAATTTATTGTTTTAAGAATTTTTTTTTTTTTTTTAATTTTTTTAAATTTATTAGAATATGATATATATATATTAATAGTATTTTTAGTTTTTTCAGTTTGTGAAGGAGTTTTAGGTTTATCAATTTTAGTTTCAATAATTCGTACTCATGGTAATGATTATTTTCAAAGATTTAATTTATTATAATAAAAAAAAATTTTAATGATAAAATTTTTAATAATAATAATATTTATAATTCCTATTTGTTTTATAAAAAATATATTTTGGATGGTTCAAATAATATTATTAATATTAATATTTATATTTATAAATTTAAGATTAAGATTAAATTTATTTTGTAATATAAGATATATAATATCTTGTGATATTATATCTTATGGATTAATTATATTGAGAATTTGAATTTCTATTTTAATAATTATAGCAAGTGAAAATTTATTTAAAGTGAATTTTTATGTTAATTTTTTTTTATTAAATGTTTTATTTTTATTAATTATATTATATTTAACTTTTAGTGTTATAAATATATTTATGTTTTATTTATTTTTTGAGGGAAGATTAATTCCTACATTAATATTAATTATTGGTTGAGGTTATCAGCCTGAACGAATTAAATCTGGAATATATTTATTATTTTATACATTATTTGTTTCTTTACCTTTATTAATGGGAATTTTTTATGTTTTTAATGAAATGAGAAGAATAATAATTTATTATTTAAAATTTATAAATTTAAATATATATTTATTATATTTTTCTATAATTATAGCTTTTTTAGTAAAAATGCCTATATATTTTGTTCATTTATGACTTCCTAAGGCTCATGTAGAAGCTCCAGTATCAGGTTCTATAATTTTAGCGGGTATTATATTAAAATTAGGAGGATATGGTTTATTACGGTTAATAATTTTTTTACAACAAATTAATTTAAAATTAAATTATTTTAGTATTATTATTAGTTTAGTTGGAGGATTTTATATTAGATTGAAATGTTTTTGTCAAGTTGATATTAAATCTTTAATTGCTTATTCGTCTGTGGCTCATATAAGACTTGTTATTAGAGGAATTATAATTATAAATTATTGAGGGTTTATAGGTTCATATTTAATAATAATTGGACATGGGTTATGTTCATCTGGAATATTTTGTTTGGCTAATATTAGTTATGAACGATTACATAGACGAAGATTATATATTAATAAAGGAATAATAAATTTTATACCTTCAATAAGATTATGATGATTTTTATTAATGTCTTCTAATATAGCAGCTCCCCCAAGATTAAATTTAATAGGTGAAATTAGTTTAATTAATAGATTAATTAGATGATCTTGGGTTTCAATAATTATATTAATATTAATTTCTTTTTTTTCGGCAGGTTATAGATTATATTTATATTCTTATATTCAACATGGAAAATATTATTCAGGAATTTATAGATATTATACTGGTGTTTCTCGAGAATATTTAATATTAATATTACATTGATTACCATTAAATTTAATAATTATAAAAATTGATTATAGAATAATTTGATTTTATTTAAATAATTTAAATAAAATATTGATTTGTGGTGTCAAAAATATGAATAAAAATTCATTTTAAATTATAAATAATTTAAAATATTCAATTTGTTTTGTGTCTTTTTTTTTTTTAATAATAATAAGAATAATAAATTTTTTATTTATAATTTATTTTGTAAAAAATGATATAGTTATTTTTTTAGAGTGGGAAATTATTTCTTTTAATTCTATTAGAGTTATAATATCTATTTTATTTGATTGAATATCATTTTTATTTATAATATTTGTTTTTTTAATTTCTTCGGTTGTTATTTATTATAGAAAAAGATATATATCATCAGAATTAAATTTAAGACGTTTTATTATTTTAGTTTTATTATTTGTTATATCAATAATATTATTAATTATTAGACCTAATATTATTAGAATTTTATTAGGATGAGATGGATTAGGATTAGTTTCTTATTTATTAGTTATTTATTATCAAAATTTGAAGTCTTATAATGCGGGGATATTAACTGCTTTATCAAATCGTATTGGAGATGTATTAATTTTAATAATTATTTCTTGAATATTAAATTATGGTAGATGAAATTATATTTTTTATTTGGAATTTATAAATAATGATTTAGCTATAAATTTAATTAGTATAATAGTGATTATAGCAGCTATAACTAAAAGAGCTCAAATTCCTTTTAGATCTTGATTACCAGCTGCTATAGCAGCTCCTACCCCTGTATCAGCATTAGTTCATTCTTCAACTTTAGTAACAGCTGGAATTTATTTATTAATTCGATTTAATTTATTATTAATTGAAACTTTTTCTTTAAAAATTTTATTGTTATTATCGGGTTTAACAATATTTATAGCGGGAATTAGAGCTAATTATGAATTTGACTTAAAAAAAATTATTGCTTTATCTACATTAAGCCAATTAGGTTTAATAATAAGAATTTTAAGAATAGGTTTACCTGATTTGGCTTTTTTTCATTTATTAACTCATGCCATATTTAAAGCTTTATTATTTATATGTGCTGGTGTTATTATTCATATAATAAATAATATACAAGATATTCGTTATATGGGGGGTATTAGAATATATATTCCTCTAACTTCTTTATGTTTAAATATTTCTAATATGGCTTTATGTGGTATTCCCTTTTTAGCTGGGTTTTATTCTAAGGATTTAATTTTGGAAATAGTTAGATTTAGAAATTTAAATTTATTAATTTTTTTTTTATATTATATTTCTACTGGATTAACAATATTTTATACAATTCGTTTAGTTTTATATTTAATAGTAAATGATTACAATTTAATAAGAATTTATAATTTATATGATGAAGATTATATTATATTAAAAAGTATATTTGTTTTATTATTTATAAGAGTTATTAGAGGAAGAATGTTAAGATGAATAATTTTTTCTTATCCTTATATAATTTATTTACCTTTTAATTTAAAAATAATAGTAATTTATGTTAGATTATTGGGAGGTTTTATAGGTTATATTATTAGAAATATACAAATTTATTCTGTAAATAAATTTTTAATAACTTATAATATAAGAAATTTTTTATGTGTAATATGATTTATACCAAATTTATCTACTTATGCTTTAAGATACTATTTTCTTAATTATGGTCAAAATTTATTAAAGGTAATTGATATGGGTTGAAGAGAGGTATATAGAGGATGAGGTATAGTAGATGTTTTAAAAAAGTACTCTATTTTTTATAGATTATTTCATAATAATAATTTTAAAATTTATTTATTTAGATTTATTATTTGAATAATAATTAGTTTATTAATATTTTTATTTTTAATATATTTAAATAGCTTATAAAGAGTATAGTATTGAAGATATTAGGGAGATAATTTTTATCTTTAAATATTTATAAAAAAAATTTTTTTATTTTTACAATGAAAATGTAAAGTTTTAATTTAAACTATATAAACTAGGAAAAGAAAGAAAAGAATAAGAAAGAAATATTAATGGAATTTAACCACTAAAAATCAAGTTAGCAGCTTAATTTTAATTATTATATTTCTAGATTTAATTGGAAATAAATAATTCAATTTTATCATTAACAGTGATATACCTCTATTTTGGTTTCAATTAATTAAATAAGGAGTATTTATACTCAATCTTTTAAGTCGAAATTAAATGCATAATTTTGCTTCTTATTTGTAAGATAAATTGAAATGACAATATTTTTTGAATGCAAATCAAATGTTTTTATAAACTATAATCCTTTATATAATAATATTAATTTGTTCAATTTAATATATTTTGATTTCATTCATGATATAGTCCAATAATTAAGATTAAAATAAAAAAAAAACTAATTTTTGTTCATAAAATAAAATTTACTAATTTAAATAGGGGGATAATAGGAAAAATTAAAGCAATTTCTACATCAAAAATTAAAAAAATAACTGTAATTAAAAAAAAATGAAGAGAAAATGGGATTCGAGCTGATGATTTAGGGTCAAATCCACATTCAAATGGTGATGATTTTTCACGATCTGAGTAAGATTTTTTTGATAAAATAATAGATAAAAATATTATAATATTAGAAATAATTAAAATTAATAAGAAAATATTTATAATTATAATGATTATTTATATTAAAAAAATTTAAACCTTTTGATTGGAAGTCAAATATACTAAATATATTATATAAATAATTAATTTCCTCATCAATAGATAGAAATATATAGGAATAATCAAACTACGTCTACAAAATGTCAATATCATGCTGCTGCTTCAAATCCAAAATGATGAGATTTAGAAAAATGATTATTTAAATGTCGGATAAAACAAATTGTTAAAAATGTTGTTCCAATAATAACATGTAATCCGTGAAATCCTGTAGCTATAAAAAAAGTAGATCCGTAGATTCTATCAGCAATAGTGAAAGGTGCTTCTAAATATTCGTATCCTTGAAGAATTGTAAAATAAATTCCTAAAATAATAGTAATAAATAAACCTTGAGTTATTTGGGTATTATTATTTTCTATTAAAGCATGATGGGCTCAAGTAATAGTAACTCCTGATCTAATTAAGATAATAGTATTAAGTAGGGGAATTTGAAAAGGATTAAATGGGATAATTCCTGAGGGGGGTCATATTAATCCAATTTCAATATTAGGCGATAAACTTCTATGGAAAAATGCTCAAAAAAATGATAGAAAAAAAAAAATTTCAGATACAATAAATAAAATTATTCCTCATCTAAGTCCTTTTGTAACTAAAATAGTATGCTTACCTTGAAGGGTTCCCTCACGACAAATATCTCGTCATCATTGATATATGGTTAAAATAATAATTAAATATCCTAATAATAATAAAGTAAGGTCAAAATTGTGAAATCATTTAATTATTCCAGTTACTAAAGTTAAAACTCCAATAGATCCTGTTAAAGGTCATGGACTATAATCTACTAAATGAAATGGGTGATTGTGTGTAATTTTCATTAATTTACTTCTCTAGAGTATAATGTTCTTAAGATTGCAATAACGTAAGATTGAATAACTGCAACAGCAGATTCTAAAATAAGTAAAAGAATTTGAATTATAATTAAAAAAAAAATTAAATAAAAACTTAAGTTATTTCTAGTTCTTCTTAATAGAGTTATTAATAAATGTCCTGCAATTATATTAGCAGTTAATCGAACTGCTAATGTACCTGGACGAATAATATTTCTAATTGTTTCAATTAATACTATAAAAGGTATAAGAATAGAAGGGGTCCCTTGAGGAATTATATGAATAAATATATGTTGAGAATTATTTAATCATCCATAAATTATAAATCTTAATCATAGGGGAAGAGAAATAGATAATGAAAGAGTTAAATGACTAGTTCTAGTAAAAATATAGGGGAATAATCCTAAAAAATTATTAAATAAAATAAATGTAAATATTGAAATAAAAATAAATGTAGATCCTTGAAAATAATTATTTTTTAGTAAGGTTTTAAATTCATTGTGAAGTTTTAATAAAATAAAATTTCAAATTATAAAATGGCGATTAGGAATTAGTCAAAAAGAATAAGGAATAAATAAAATTCCTAAAAATGTTCTAATTCAATTTAAAGATAAGGAAAATAAATTAGTTGAAGGATCAAAAATTGAAAATAAATTACTTATCATTTTCAATGAAAATTTTTAGATTTAATATTAATTTTATTATTTTTTCTTAAAGGATTAATATTATAAATATAATAATTTATAATATTAAAAATTAAAAAAATACAAATAAAAAAAATAAATGAAATTATTCAATTAATAGGTATTATTTGTGGAATAAAAGAATATTACGTATAGTAATAATTTAAATTTGACATATTTATGTTATAAATTAACTAATTCTTTTTCATTAGAAGTAGATGTTAATTTACTATAAAATGGTTTAAGAGACCAGTACTTACTTTCAGTCATCTAATGAAGATGAATAATTATTAATTCAATTAATAAAATTATTAATTGAAATTCTTTCAATTACAATAGGTATAAAACTATGGTTTGCTCCGCAAATTTCTGAACATTGACCATAAAAAATTCCTGGACGATTAATAAAAAAATTAGTTTGATTTAATCGTCCAGGATTTGCATCAACTTTAACTCCTAAAGAAGGGACAGTTCATGAATGAATTACATCTGTGGCTGTAATTATAATTCGAATTTGATTATTTATAGGTAAAATAATACGATTATCAACATCTAGTAGTCGAAAATTATTAATTTGAATTTCATTAGTTGGAATTATATAAGAATCAAATTCAATATTTTTAAAATCTGAATATTCATAACTTCAATATCATTGGTGTCCAATAGATTTTAAAGTAATTAAAGGATTATTTAATTCATCTAATAAATAAAGTAATCGAAGAGAGGGTAAGGCAATAAAAATTAAAGTGATAGCTGGTAAAATAGTTCAAATTAGTTCAATTATTTGTCCTTCTAATAAAAATCGATTAATATATTGATTAAAAAATAATCTTATTATTAAATAACCAACTAAAATTGTAATTATAATTAAAATAATTAAAGTGTGATCATGAAAAAAAATAATTTGTTCTATTAAAGGTGAGGCTCTATTTTGTAGATTAAAATTAGATCATGTTGCTATTTCTAAAAAAAGGATGATCCTTTATAAATGGGGTTTAAATCCATTACATATAATCTGCCATATTAGAAGTTTCTTAAAATTGGTAATTCATTATAAGAATGTTCAGCTGGGGGTAAATTTTGATATCATTCAATAGATGATGATAAATTTAGAGAAAATAATGTAATTCGTTGATTTATTATAGATTCTCAAATGATAATTAATATGAATATAATTGCTAATAAAGAAATATATGATCCTAAAGATGATAAAATATTTCATGAAATATAAGAATCAGGATAATCTGAATATCGTCGAGGTATCCCAGCTAATCCTAAAAAATGTTGGGGAAAAAAAGTTAAATTAACACCAATAAATATGATGAAAAATTGAATTTTTAATAAAAAAGGATTTAAACATAATCCAGTAAATAGTGGGTATCAATGAATAAATCCTCCTATAATGGCAAATACGGCTCCTATGGATAGTACATAATGAAAGTGTGCAACAACATAATAAGTATCATGAAGAGCAATATCAATTGATGAATTAGATAAAATTACTCCAGTTAATCCTCCTACTGTAAATAAAAAAACAAATCCTAATCTTCATAAAATTGATGGTGAATAATTAATTTGAGTTCCATGAAATGTAGCTAATCAACTAAAAATTTTAATTCCTGTTGGTACTGCAATAATTATTGTAGCTGAAGTAAAATAAGCTCGAGTATCAATATCTATTCCTACTGTAAATATATGATGAGCTCAAACAATAAAACCTAATAATCCAATTGCTAATATAGCATAAATTATTCCTAGACAACCAAAAGTTTCTTTTTTTCCTCTTTCTTGAGAAATAATATGAGAAATTATACCAAATCCTGGTAAAATTAAAATATAAACTTCAGGATGACCAAAAAATCAAAATAAATGTTGATAAAGAATTGGATCTCCTCCTCCAGCAGGATCAAAAAATGAAGTATTTAAATTTCGATCTGTTAAAAGTATAGTAATGGCTCCAGCTAATACGGGCAATGATAATAATAATAAAAAGGCTGTAATTCCTACAGCTCAAACAAATAAAGGTATTTGATCAAAAGATAAATTTCTTAATCGTATGTTAATAATGGTTGTAATAAAATTAACAGCTCCTAAAATTGATGAAATTCCAGCTAAATGAAGAGAGAAAATAGCTAAATCTACTGATCTTCCTCCATGGGCAATATTAGATGAAAGTGGGGGGTAAACTGTTCATCCTGTACCTGCTCCATTTTCTACAATTCTTCTTGAAATTAAGAGGGTTAAAGAAGGGGGTAAAAGTCAAAAACTTATATTATTTATTCGGGGGAATGCTATGTCTGGGGCTCCAAGTATTAGGGGTACTAATCAATTACCAAATCCTCCAATTATAATTGGTATTACTATAAAAAAAATTATAATAAAGGCATGTGCTGTAACAATAGTATTATAAATTTGATCATCTCCAATTAAGGATCCTGGGGTTCCTAATTCAGCTCGAATAAGTAAGCTTAGGGAAGTTCCTACTATTCCTGCTCAAATTCCAAAAATAAAATATAGAGTTCCAATATCTTTATGATTTGTTGAAAAGAGTCATTTTCGCGACATAAAATAAAATGGCTGAGAATTTAAGCGATAAATTGTAAATTTATTAACGAGATTATTTCTCTTTTATTAGTAGTCTTATAGTCAATAAATGATATGAAATTGCAAATTTTAAGTAGTAAATAAAAATACTAAGGCTTAAAGAAAATTTCTTTATATATAATTTTGAAGATTATTAGTTTTTTTAACTTAAAACCTTTTTATATAAAGAAAAAAGTTCTAATAATTATTCCAAAAATAGATAAAAATGATAAAATATTTATAAAAAAAAAATTATTGTTTTTATAATAAATTTTAAATCATTTATTTTTTAAATAATTAAATATGAAAATTGCATAAGTAATACGAATATAAAAAAATAAAATAATTAAGCTTATTATAATTATAATAAAAGTTAATAAATATAAATTATTATTAATTAAAAAGTTAATAACAATTCATTTAGGAAAAAATCCAATAAATGGGGGTAATCCACCTAATGATAAAAAATTAATAATTAAATTAATTTTAATTAAAGAATTTAAGTTATTAATAAATAATTGATTAATGAAAAATATATTGAAAATATAAAAAAAAAAGCAAATAATTCTAATTATAAATGAATAAAAAAATAAATAGAATAATCATAAATTTTCTCTAATTATAATTGATGATAATATTCAACCTAAGTTATTAATAGAGGAAAAAGCTATTAATTTACGTAAAGAAGTTTGATTTAATCCTCCTAAAGCTCCAATAATAACATTTATAATGATAATAATAATAATAAAGTTTTTATAAAAATAATAAGATAAGATAATTATAGGGGTAATTTTTTGTCAAGACATTAAAATAAAATTATTAAATCATGATAATCCTTCAACAATATTGGGGAATCAAAAATGGAATGGGGCAGAACCTATTTTTATTAATATTGATGAATTAATTATTATAATTAAAAAAAAATTTATTTCAAAATTTTTTATTAAAGTTAATTTTAAAATTAATGAAAATAAAAAATTAATTGAAGCAATAGATTGTGTTATAAAATACTTTAAAGATGCTTCAGTGGTAAGTAAATTATTAGAATTTGAGATTAGGGGAATAAATCTTAATAAATTGATTTCTAATCCAATTCAACATCCTAATCAATTATTAGAGGAAATTGAAATTAAAGTACTAAAAATTAAAATAAAAAAGAAAAATATTTTAGTGGAATTAAGATAAAAAATTTAATTATATTTTAGTGTAAGAAGCACAATAATTTTTGATATTATTAGATATAGTTTAATTCTATAAAATATAATAAAGATAACAATAATGTTATTTAATTTATCCTATCAGAATAATCCTTTAATCAGGCACTTTATTTTTTTAAAAAAAAGAGAAATTCTTTATAGTTGGGGTATGAACCCAAAAGCTTATATTAGCTTATTTTTAA